TCTAGCTTATTGATCCTTTCCATAAAAAGCCACTTGAACCCATTTGATTTTTTGTTTACCGGCAAAAACCCGTGCTTGAAAACCTAATAGATTCTATCTATTAGGTTTTCAAGCACGGGTTTTTCTGGCCCAAGTGTATCTTGTCTTTACCACGAATTCTTTTCCTTGGTCAACAACATTTGTCGTTTTACCAATATCCGCAGGTTTCTTAATTATCTTTTTCCCTCATAAAGGAAATAAGATAATTAGGTGGTATACTATTTCTATCTGTATATTCGAATTTCTTTTAATGACCTATACTTTCTCTTATTTTTTCCAATTGGACGATCCATTAATTCAATTAGCAGAGGATTATAAGTGGATCGATTTTTTGGATTTTGATTGGCGATTGGGAATAGATGGACTCTCGATAGGACCCATTTTATTGACAGGATTTATCACGACTTTAGCTGCTTTAGCGGCTCGGCCAGTTACTCGGGATTCCCGATTATTTTATTTTCTGATGTTAGCGATGTATAGTGGCCAAGTAGGATTATTTTCTTCTCAAGATCTTTTACTTTTTTTCATTATGTGGGAGTTAGAATTAATTCCCGTTTATCTACTTCTATCCATGTGGGGAGGAAAGAAACGTTTGTATTCAGCTACAAAGTTTATTTTGTATACTGCGGGCAGTTCCATTTTTTTATTAATGGGAGCCTTGGGTATTGCTTTATATGCGTTCAATGAACCAACATTCAATTTTGAAAAATCAGCCAATCAATCATATCCTGTGAGCCTAGAAATACTATTCTATATTGGATTTCTTGTTGCTTTTGCTGTCAAATCACCGATTATACCTTTCCATACATGGTTACCAAACACCCACGGAGAAGCACATTATAGTACTTGTATGCTCCTGGCTGGAATCTTATTAAAAATGGGAGCATATGGATTGATTCGAATCAATATGGAATTATTCCCCCACGCCCATTCTTTATTTTCTCCCGGATTGGTAATAGTAGGCGCAATACAAATAATCTATGCAGCTTTAACATCCTCTGGTCAACGAAATTTAAAAAAGAGAATAGCCTATTCCTCTGTATCTCATATGGGTTTCATAATTATAGGGATTTGCTCTATAAGCGATATGGGACTCAATGGCGCCGTTTTACAAATAATATCACATGGATTTATTGGCGCTGCACTTTTTTTCTTGGCGGGGACGAGTTATGATAGAATACATCATGTTTATCTTGACGAAATGGGCGGAATGGCTACCCTAATGCCAAAAATATTCACGATGTTCAGTGTTTTATCACTAGCCTCCCTTGCATTACCGGGCATGAGTGGTTTTGTTGCGGAATTAATAGTCTTTTTTGGAATAATTACCGGCCAAAAATATCTTTTAATGCCAAAAATACTAATTACTTTTGTAATGGCAGTTGGAATGATATTGACTCCTATTTATTTATTATCTATGTTACGCCAAATGTTCTATGGATACAAGTTGTTTGATGCTGCAAACTCGTATTTTTTTGATTCTGGGCCACGGGAATTTTTTGTTTCGATATGTCTACTTTTACCAGTAATAGGTATTGGGGTTTTTCCGGATTTCGTTTTCTCATTAGCAGTTGAGAAGGTTAGTACTATTCTATCTAATTATTTTAATAGGTAGATAATAGAAATAAAACACACAAAATCACAAAAAAACGATTCTTTATAAAAAAAAATAAAAATCATTATACAATGAAAAAAGCTTTTGGTAATTTGATAATTTGAATTGGATTAGAAGTTAAAAAAAAAAAGAAGAGTTACAACCAAATATCTTTGGCATTTGTGAGAACTTTTTGAATCAAGTAATATAGTGATTCAAAAGGTTCTCAACCACTTAACTGAAGTTTCTTATATATATATATATATATTAGAATAGTATAAGAATATATAATATTATACTAATATAGGCTGGGTTGTCTTATGATTTTATTCGTCAATACTTTTTTTTTCAATTCAATTGGATGTTAATGTAAATGAACCATAACTATGTAGTCCTATTCCCAATAAATTAACCCCAAAATAGCATATCCAGATTATAAGAAAGCCTATAGAAGCAACAATTGCAGAACTAAAACCTTCCAAATTTTTATTTGTTCGAGTATGCAAATAAATTGCAAATATGGCCCAAGTAATAAATGCCCAAGTTTCCTTTGGGTCCCAATTCCAATAGGACCCCCATGTTTCATTAGCCCAGACTGATCCTGAAAGGATACCTATGGTTAAAAAGATAAACCCTATACTAAGAATACGATAACTCCAATTATCCAATTGTTGAATCAACTGAAACCTGTAATAATTCCTAAAAGAAAAAAAGGAAATATTTCTTAAAAAATTGCCCCTTTCCCTTTCCGTCATGTATTGGATCTCGCCTAAGGAAAATGAATCTTTTAAAAAATTATTGCTCTTTTCAAGAATTCTTATGACTTTTCGAAATCGAATTACTAGAAGTGCTACTGATAATAATGATCCACATAAAAGAGCTGCATAGCCCAATATCATCATACTTACGTGCATCATTAACCACTGGGATTGGAGGGCGGGTACTAAGATTTCGGATTGGTGCATATCGGTTAAAAACCCCGAAGTAGCAAAGCTTTGGGTAACAAAAGTACTTGGCGCGGTGATTACGCCTAATAAATTTTGATGTTTTTTAAAATAAGGAATCATTTGAATAATGGAGAAACCCCAAGAAAGGAATATTAATGATTCATATAAATCACTTATTGGTAAATGTTTCAAATAAATCCAACGAGTAATTAATAATCCTGTTATACAGAAAAAAAGAATTATCATACTCTTTTCTGACGAATCATATAGTTCGATGAATTCATCGACTAATAAAATTATCAAATGAATTATAATTACAATTGAAACAACCGAAAAAGATATATGAGTTAATATATGTTCTAAAGTCGAAAATATCATAAAAAATGTAAAAAGGAGAAGGGTACCTTAATTATACATAAAGAATTTTAATCGGGAATTCAATTCATTATATGATTTGTTGTATCCTTTTGAAAATGAAAAGACGTTATGCCGCTACTCGGACTCGAACCGAGATGCTCTCGCACTGCTTCCTAAGAGCAGCGTGTCTACCGATTTCACCATAGCGGCTTGCTCAAAATCATAATAACCTAGTTTGATTCAATCGTCAAACTTAACTTAAAGGGCTCAATTCAATAGAATATTTTTTAGGTCAATCAAATTAATGAAAAAAAATCGAATTTGAAATTCCAATTTTAGTGATACATTCTAAGGATTTCTGGAAATATTTTTTTGTATTACTCGTTAGAATTTCATTGTGTAGAGAACTTTTGTTAGGATTTTGTAAACCAATTAGGTATTGATCTCTGGGTATATAAAAAAAAAGAGTTTTGAGTTCTGTCCAAAAAGATTGACCAAGTCAATATATATAGCTTGATACAATGTTCGGCCCAACCATATGATCATGATCAAAACGAGATTTTTCAAAATTTACACAGTTTGATCTACCTAAAAGTGAAAGGTGCTTTTTTTCTTAATTGAGTTGAAAGCAAAAAAAAGGTTGATTCCATTTTCTATAGTTATTTCAAATAATAATTGTTAAAAAGTTCTAAAATAAGTTTCAAACTTATTCAATTCTTTTTAAGAACGGATTGATTTTTACTAAAGACCTTAGATTTGCCCTTTTCTATTCAATTTTCCATTCAAAGTTTAAATAAAAATAAAAAACTTCTTAATCTTTTTATTTTGTCTCTTTATTTATTATTGTTATGATTTTTTATGATTCTGGCAAGTGGGCCGATGGGGAAAATCAGAATCCCCATCCCCAAAATGATAAAATACCCTAAAAAAAATGTAACTTAGTTACATTTTGTGTCTTCTCTTTGTTTTTTTTTGTTCCTATTTTTTATATTATCAAAAAAAGTATTTCAAATTCAGAAAGAAATAAAAAAAGGGAATTCTTTTTATTATTTATAAAGTGAAAAGAGTTCCATTTTTTATTTGATATTGATTAGCTCCAAGCATTAAAGAATGCAAATTTTATCTATATTATTAGTTTCTATTTTCTATTAGATATTCGAAATTCAAAATGATAAACGAAATTATACTTTTTCTCATATCAAGTCGAGTTGAATTAGCCCAGGGTTTTCTTTTTTATTTGTCGCACAAAAAAACTTTTTTAATTACCAGTAGAAAGGGATTTTGCTAAGGAAAAAACTTTCAACGCTGCCCAAGATCCCTTTCTTTTCCAAATATTTTTTCGAATATGCTTTTTTTATATAGAAGTTCATTTTTTTGGAACTCCCATTCAAAAAAAAAAAGGTAATTAATAGTCTATATGGATGTGAAAGACATCTATTGTTAAATGTTAAAAAAAGTCATTCTTTACTATTTCTATCTTTTTAGCTTTATTATTTCTATCTTTTTAGTTAGTCTTTATATGATATTTTCTTCATTTTCACAAAAAAGTGTGTCTATTTTTTTTTTATTTTCCTGTTTCGATTTATATCCTTTTTCATCATACTACATTAATCAATAATTATTTCTTTAATGGAATTCAGTAAGGATCCGCTAAAAATAAAAAAATATCTTTTTTTAGCATTCTGATTCAAATTCAAATAAAAATCGAGTACTACTTTTGATAAAATTCTGCATTCTTTCTATATGTATTTATATGTATAGAAATTTTTAGAAATTATTGCAATTCATAAAAATAAATGCAATTTTCATTTTAGAATAGGTATTTTTTCTATTTTCACTAGTATTTTTGTGATATCATTTGACTAATTATAACTTCTTAATTTGAATATATGAAGTATTTGGAAAAAGATTCAGAATAATTAAGAATAATGAGATTTTTTTATGGAACATACATATCAATATTCATGGATTATACCTTTCGTTACACTTCCAGTCCCTATGTTAATAGGAATGGGACTCCTACTTTTCCCGGAGTCAACAAAAAAACTTCGTCGTATGTGGGCTTTTTCAAGTATTTTATTGTTAAGTATAGTTTTGATTTTTTCGACCAATCTGTCTATTCAGCAAATAAATAGCAGTTCTATCTATCAATATATATGGTCGTGGACCATCAACAATGATTTTTCTTTAGAGTTTGGATATTTGATCGACTCACTTACTTCAATTTTGTTAATATTAATTACTACGGTTGGAATTTTTGTCCTTATTTATAGTGATAGTTATATGTCTTATGATCAAGGCTATTTAAGATTTTTCGCTTATATGAGCTTTTTCAATACTTCAATGTTGGGATTAGTTACTAGTTCGAATTTAATACAAATCTATATTTTTTGGGAATTAGTTGGAATGTGTTCGTATCTATTAATAGGGTTTTGGTTCACACGACCGATTGCGTCCAATGCTTGTCAAAAGGCGTTTGTAACTAATCGTGTAGGCGATTTTGGTTTATTATTAGGAATTTTAGGTCTTTATTGGATAACGGGCAGTTTCGAATTTCAGGATTTGTTTGAAATATTCAATAACTTAATTTCGAATAATGATAATGAAGTTTACCTTTTCTTTTTTACTTTGTGCGCCTTCCTATTATTTTCCGGTGCAATTGCAAAATCCGCGCAATTCCCCTTTCATGTATGGTTACCAGATGCCATGGAAGGACCTACCCCTATTTCGGCTCTGATACACGCGGCTACTATGGTAGCCGCGGGAATTTTTCTTGTAGCTCGACTTCTTCCTCTTTTCGTAGTCATACCTTACATAATGAATCTAATAACTTTGATAGGGATAATAACAGTACTTTTAGGAGCTACTTTAGCTCTTGCTCACAAAGATATTAAAAGAAGTTTAGCCTATTCAACAATGTCTCAATTGGGTTATACGATGGTAGCTTTAGGTATGGGCTCTTATCGAGCCGCTTTATTTCATTTGATTACTCATGCATATTCGAAAGCCTTGTTGTTTTTAGGATCTGGGTCCGTTATTCATTCAATGGAAGCTATTGTTGGCTATTCCCCAGATAAGAGCCAAAATATGATTCTTATGGGGGGTTTAACAAAACGTGTTCCAATTACAAAAACCGTTTTTTTATTAGGAACTCTTTCTCTTTGCGGTATTCCACCCCTCGCCTGTTTTTGGTCTAAAGATGAAATTATTAATGATAGTTGGTTGTATTCACCTATTTTTGCAATAATAGCTTGTTCTGCAGCAGGATTCACTGCCTTTTATATGTTTCGGGTTTATTTACTTATTTTTGGGGGGCATTTCAATGTTCATTTTACAAATTACAGCGGTAAAAAAAACAGTGCGCTCTATTCACTATCTGTATGGGGTAAAGGAGAATCAAAAATGTTCAAAAATAAAATGCGTTTATTAGCTTTATTACCAATGAATAATAGTGAACGGGCTTCTTTTTTTTGTAAGAAAAGATATCAAATTGATAGTACTGTGAAAAAAATGACGCGCCCTTTTGTTATTAATCATTTTGGAATTAAAACAATTTTTTCCTATCCGCAAGAATCAGATAATACTATGTTATTTCCAATGTTAGTTTTAGGACTATTTACTTTGCTTATTGGAGCAATAGGAATTCCTTTTAATCAATTTAACCAAGAAGGGATGGGTTTAGATATATTATCTAAACTATTAAGTCCATCTTTAAACCTTTTGCATCAGAATGGAAATAATTCTGCGGATTTTTATGAATTTGTAACAAAGGCAACTTTTTCGATCAGTGTAGCTTTTTTTGGAATATTTATAGCCTTTTCTTTATATAAGCCGGTTTATTCATGCTTACAAAATTTTAAGTTCCTGAATTTGTTCGCCAAAAAGGGTCCTAAAAGAATTTTTTGGGATAAAACAATAAACATGATATATGATTGGTCCTATAATCGTGGTTACATAGATACTTTTTATGCACGATCTTTAACTAAAGGTATAAGAGAATTAGTAGAATTTACTCTGTTTTTTGATAGACGAGTAATTGATGGAATTACCAATGGGGTCGGCGTTATGAGTTTCTTTATAGCAGAAGGTATCAAATATGTAGGAGGCGGCCGTATCTCTTCTTATCTCTTAGTTTATTTATTTTATGTATTAATATTCATTTTTATTAATTTACTATTTTATTAATTTGAACTCTGTCTAATATTCTTTTTTTTTTTTTTTTTAATAGAAAAAAAAAAATTCCTACTCTAAAAATTTCTCTAAAAATATAGAAAAAAGGAGTTTGTGCACCAATATCCGCCATAAAAGGGCCAAGCCATAACAGATGAGAAGCTATACGACTCAACTCTAACATAATTACTCTGAGATAGCTGGCTCTTTTAGGTACTTGAATATTTCCAATATGTTCTGGCCCATTTACTGTTATTGCTTCTGCGAACATAGTAGCTAAATAATCCCAACGTGTTACATAAGGCAAATATTGTATAATTGTTCGGTTTTCCGCAATTTTTTCCATTCCTCTGTGTAAATAACCTAATATTGGCTCACAGTCAATAACATCTTCACCGTCTAGAGTAAGGATGAGTCGAAGAACACCATGCATTGATGGGTGATGGGGGCCCATATTGACTATCATAAAATCTTTTCTTTTAGCTGGTACATTCATAGTGATTTCCTCGATTCATTCTTCTATGAATTGCTGAAGACGAAAATCAATTCATCAAAATTCAAGATCGAATAAATCAAATAATTCAATTTCAAATTACCGCGTTTTTGACTCCCGAATATCCAACTGGCTAATTAATTTTTTATAACGTAGTGCGTTTTTCTTTTCCAAATAAGATAGTAGTCGTTGGCGTTTTTCTAGAATTTTCTGCAAACCTCTTTGAGATAAATAGTCTTTTCTATGCAATTCAAAATGTGGAATAAGTTTTCGTATCTTATTAGTAAAGCTTACTATTTGAAATTCAACGGATCCTGGGTTTTTCTCTTTGTTTTCTTGTGAAATAAAGATGAGTGAATTTTTTACCATAAAATGAAATCCTCCTCCTACCGCCCATTTTTAAAATCGTTTTATTGATCAGGAATAATAACAAAAAATGGAATAAGAATAAAAAATAAGAATGTCAATTCATTTTTCTTTTTATACACAAAAATCTTCAATTCGTTAGCAATTCCGAATTTTGTCAAATAGAATTTCTTATTAATTAATACAATTTTTTTTTTCTTTTTTTTTTTGTTGGCTAGAAATAAAAAAGGATAGTATATCTCTTCACTTACAAAAGTGAAAATTTTGTATCTGAAAGTAAATTCCATGGCTTCCTTTCTAGATATAATTGATAGGCAATCGAATTCCAGGTATCAGAATAGAATATAGAATGGAAAACAAGGAATGTGTCTATATCCTTGTTTTCCTCTATATCCTAGTTTTCCTATATTAGATCAGATATGCTATAGAATATATATATATGACAAACGTACCTTTATTTCATTTTCAATTGTGGATATATACGTATCCTTAACATACTGAACCGACTGGAATTATTTGTATTAAACCAAAAGCGGTTCATACAAGCTAAATCTTCGAATCGAAAATTGGGCCAAAGAAAAAGTTTGAATTGAAGTAGTTTCTTTTTCTCTCTATCAAAATATTTACTTTTTTCTATAATGTTAAAGCGGCTACAGTTTTTTATATTATTACTTTTGAAAAGTTCTGTATTCATATGAATATCATTTTCTTTTTTTGAATTCAAAGAGATTAGAATTCTCAACTCTCTACGACTTCGAGTGGATAAAAGATTTTCAGGAACAAGGAAATCTTTTTTCTTTCGAAATCCAATTAGACTTTTAAGTCTTTCAATAGATTTGATAAAATTTTCTTTTTTAATATAGCTTTTTTCTCCGCATCCTTGATTAATTTGTTGTTTGCTCTTATGAACCAATGAACTTGCTATGATTTGATACATAATAAATTTTCCAGTCATATGACTCGCTGATGATATGCGCGGAACCTCGATAATCCATTTTCCTCTTTTGATCAATTTGATACTTGACAGCGCACCCCTCGTTTTGGCCGGAAAAATATCCATACTCAATTCTGTTCGTCGAATAAGGGATCTAATCCATTTTGTTTTTTCTTTTTCTATTGTTTCCTTTTGAAACATGGTATTATTTTTGATCAGGTAAGTATATGTTTGCATATTCCACGAAATTTCTTTTTCTCCCTGTCCCTCGTCAATCTCGAGCGGTCTGAATTGCTCGTGCTTTCCGGAGAAACGTAGTTTCGGATAAAATTTATTTTTTCTTGTGAGAAGTGATTTAAGATTCGCTAGTTCCTTAGATGGATTTTGATTCCAATTTAAAAGAAGTAATTGGATTGGTATTACCCACGGTCTTCTCTTATATGCGTTGTAAAGTTTCTCGAATTTGGGAAAAAGGAACCCCAATTCAAAATTTGATACGAGACAGTTTACAATTTCGTCATTCATTCCCATCCAATCTAATTCAGGTGGGTGTCTTTTTACTACTTCCTCACCTCTTTTGACAAGCGTAGGAAAAAGAAGATGTTTGTCACTTTCTTTCTCAATTATTTGATATTTATTACTCTTACTCTCCGTTTCAGTATTTTTTTTGTTTTTGCTAATATTAATCCAGAATTCCATTTGTTCTTTGTTTCTAAGACTAAAATGGAAAATTCTCCAATCCAAATATTTTCTCTTCGGGCTTTTCTCCATATCGAAAAGAGCCTCTGATTCGCTATAATTGGCCGAATTCCGTTTTTCTAGATAATAGAGAAGATTCCCTGAATCTAGAAAATCTGGAACGTCCTCTGATTCTCTAGAATCGCGAATCTCCGTTGATTCTAGATAATCTACTAAGTCCTCTGGTTCTATATAATCGTGAATGTTCTCTAATTCTGGATCATTAGGGAAATTCGAGTTAGGTACACCTATCGAAGGTGTACCTCTTAAGATATGAATGAATTCCCTTTTCATTTTATCGGTTTTGTAATTAAAACAAATTTTTTTCTTATCGTTGTGATAATTAATCCATTTATGTGAGAAAAGATTAAATCTGTTGTGTTTTTTATAATTATCTTTTACTCTCAGTAATAAATCGAATTTGTCTGAATTCCATTTGTTTAAATCTTTATTTTGAACTGTGCGCTGTCGATTGACTCGATTTCGCCATTTTTGTGGCATTAATTCAGACCATTTAATTTGAAAGAAATTGGATTTATATGGATAATGGCTCCTTAACCAGTTTTTCCATTGATTCGTTACAGAATCTCTAAAGTTTATATCTTTTAATTTAGACGGAAATAACCCTTCCAAAAAATCTTTTTTTTCATTTTTGTAGAAGTTACTAATTTGTATTTTTTGTAATTTGAAAAATACATATTCTTGTGAGAAGGAACTTACATCATAAAAAATCTCTAAATCCCTATTATCACTTTGAATCTTTTCTAGCAAATCCATAAAACGAATTGCATTTCGATTTGTTTTATCCACTTTTTTCTTATTTTTTTTCTTATTGTAGATGTATTTTTTAATAAAGATGTATTTATTAATAATTTTTTGAATAATTTTGCTTGTTGAAATTGAAATAATTTTGCTTGTTAATTCAAGAAAAACCTGTATACGGATCCTCACAATCTTAGTGAGAATTAAAAGTCTATCGATATATATCCTTTCAATCCAAATTTTTATAAAAGAATCTGATTTGTGTATTAATCGAACATTTTTTTTTTTTAATATAAGTAAAATTGATTTTAATTTTTGAATATTATAATCTAGTTTGTTAGGGATAATATTTCTCTCTGAATTTCGAAATATTTTTGGGGTTTGTTCTTCCGTTTTCAATTTTTCTATTTCATTTCTGATTGTCTTTGTTCTGTTACTCCAAATTTGCAGGCTTCTTTCTTTTCTTGTTAGTGAATGATTTAGTAAATCCATAGGTTGAATTGGAGTGGATATTTTGTCAATCCCCAAATTATTGATTATCCAATCTTTTTCGGGTTGAGTTTCATTCAATCCATATCCTTCTATAAATCCAATTTGACTCTTTGAATTTTTTCTTGGTTTGAAAAATGTCCTTTTTATTTTGTTTAAAAATAAAATGCTTTTGATGAACCCGTTCATTCTTCTTTTTCTTGAAAAATATAGAAATACCTTTCTTCTCTCTTTGAAAATTGTTATAGCTAGAGAATAAGTCTTTTTCCATTTTCGAAGTTTTTTTTTTAGTTGTTTTAAAATTTTTTTTCTAAACCCCTCTTCTAAAAAGGGAACTGGTGATCGTGGAGGACCAAAAGGGATTTCACTTTCCAATCCCAGAACTGTTAAAAAACAAGAATCAAAATAATCTCGCCTTTCCCTTTCCTCTTGCTTTTCCCTTTTCTTTTGCTTTTTCCTTTTCTTTTGCTTTTTCTTTTGCTTTTTGAAAAAATCTTTATATTTCTTCCATTTTTGGAACCATTTTGATTTAGATTTCAATCTATGCCGTTTAGGTTTCAATCTATGCCGTTTAGGTTTAGATCTATGCCAAAGTTTTAGACGAAAGGGAAATAGGATTTTTATTTGAAGACCTTGCTCTAACCATTCTTTCGGCAATTCTGTTTCTGATACTGGAGTTCCTTCATAACTGCAGAAATAATATATTTCCCTTTTCCAATATCGGGTATCCTGCTCCCATTCGGGAGTTTGGAATAAGAGTATCCGAATGATGTTTTTAACTATTATTAATGAAGGTATTAGAATCCATCTTCTAAAAAAAGATTGGAATAATAACAAAAAAGTTCTCATTGTTTGAATTTCCCAATCCCTTTCCCAAGTTTCGATTACTTGTAGTCGGGCGTCTTCTGCCATGATGTCTTCTTGTCGGTTTTTTTCCTTGATTTGTTCTTTTAATTCTTCTTGTCTTTTTCTTTCTTTAATTGCTTCTTCTTTCTTTTCCTTTCTCTCCCTTTCTTTTGTTTTCTTTTTTTGAGTTTTTTTTTTAAAAAAACCTAGAATTGGGAATCCTACTTTTTTATTTACCAACGTGATTTTTATCTGGTCGGAAATAAAATAAAAAATGGTAAAAAGGAAAGAAAGAAGATCGTCTGTTCTCTCCAAAAAGAGAAGACTATGAAAATGCGGTTGATAGAATGGATAAAGAGACGATTTGCGCCTTTTACTTAGCGACGAGTTTCCTGGTAAAGATCGCATCGAGTAGAAGAACGTGGGATCTTCTATATATTCTACTATAGATATTGGCTCTCCTTGACGAAGAATGCCCGCTGTGAAAGGTGATTTTTCATCATCATTATTGATAAAAACGTCTATAAGTTTGTTTGCTCTCCAGAATATTGGAAGATTCTGTATTTTGACTTCTTCGCGCTCTTTTTGTTCCCAGTTTTCTATGGTATTTATGTTTCTAATTTTTTTCTTTTGAAAATCGATTATTACTTGAGTGAATAAAGAGTCTAAAATTTGTATTCGATCTTCTAAATCGATTTGATCTTCCTTGTGATCTGGAAATAAAGAGAGCTCTTTAAAAATGAAATTTGATAGTGATTTTCCAGT